GGCCAATTCTGTTCCACTTAATCCCTTTTTCATGGCCGCATATCTTTACGGCTAAGGAATGGGAAATCTTTCTCCTGTTACATGAATCAAATGTTTCATTTCATCCGGGAAAAGCCATCTCTTTCTCAACAATGTCTTTGTCATTTGATCCAATAGCGTTCCGTTAGATAGGAAGAGATTTGCTAAATACTGATAACTCTCGGATAGAGTATTAGAACGGAAGGATCCATTAGATAATGAACTATTGGTTCTAAGCCATCTCTGGCGATTCATCAACAATTCGAAGTGCTTTTCATTCTTGATGAACCAGCGTTTAGATATAGATGTAGGAACATCTCTTTGGGTAATAAGCCTCTTTGACATCTCTTCATCTGCAAAGAATTCTCGACGTGAAAACACAGAGACAAAGGGCTGATCTTTGAAAAAGAATGGATCCGAAGGGTCCCAAATGAATTGGCTTATTCGAAAAAAGCCTTGTTCTTTGGAAAATCTATCTCGTGTCCGGTACTGCATGGTTCCACTCTGCAAGAACTCCGAATCATTCTCTTGAAGCTCATCCTCTTCCGAATCGTTCTCTTGAAGCTCATCCTCTTCCGAATCATTCTCTTGAAACTCATCCTCTTTATGAAAAATGATCCGCTTGCCCCGAAATGACTCGGACCACCAATAGGGAAATCCCAATTCCGTGGGCCCTTCGATACAATCAAATAGATTGCCCCAAGGGCGCCATATTCTAGGAGCCCAAACTATGTGATTGAATAAATCCTCCTCTATCTGTTGCGGGTCGAGGGCCTCTTCCTCTTCTTCCAACTCCAATTCGTATTTTTCATAGAAAAATCTCTGATCAACGAAAGATCCATTTTGCATATCTAACGGATTCCTTGGTTCGGACCGAAGAAATGAGGATCCCGCCAGAGCACCTTCTACTTCTAATAGGCCGTGAACTAGATCAGAATCATTCTCAACAAATCCATAAGAAGCGATCCAATTTTTTTCACCGGATCCGGGCGAAGACCAAAGATCTTGAGCGACCGATCCGGCAGAACAACTCAAAAGATAAAGAAGTATCGTTAATTTCTTCATGCTCATTCCAAGTTCGAAGTACCATTTGTACAAATAAGAATCTCCTTCTGATCTCTTCTTCATATAGATAGATATAGGATCTATGGAGCAATTACTTAGAAGTAAATTTTGTGCAACAGCCCTTCCTATCTGATAGAAAAGGATCCCATGATCCTGAATCGATATTACTTGGGCTCGATAATCCCAAGTTTGTCTATGAAGAGCCAATCTAATTGTATTAGTTTCTATAATTGATTTCTTCTGTGTAATACTAATTGATAGGGCCTCATTGATAAGTGCTCCAAGATCTCGTGCATTGGAACCCATGGTTATGGACCCCAATCCGTTAGTATGGAACACTTTCTTTTCCAAGTGAAATCCCCTAGTATATGAAAGAATGAAAAAGTACTTTTGTTGTTGTGGAATAAGAAGCCTTCGTATCTTAATGCATGTATTTAATTTATTCGGAGCTATTAGAGCGGGATCCACTTTTGGGGGAATATGAGTCGAAGCAATAACAAGAATATTTCTAGTGGAACATCTTTCACAATCCCTGGAGAGAGAGTTCTCTAATAGACCGAGGGATAAGTAATCTTTCTCATTCACATACAGATCATGAATGTTTGGAATCCATATTATGCAAGGAGACATTGCTTTTGCTAATTCGAATTGAAGGGTGAGATCAAAATCAAATCGGTCTATTATTTTCGGCGTCATATCCATAGTTAGCACATTCGTCATAGTTAGCAGCTTCGTATCAAGGTCATCATCAATATCGTCACTATTATCAATATTATCAATATGATCAATATGGATATCGTCATCAATATAGATATCGTCATCACTATCATCAGTATCGATATCATCAATAAAATAACCTTCAGACTTGTTATCCACCAACTTTTTCGGAAATACCGTAATGAAAGGAACATAGGAGTTTGTCGCTAGGTATTTGACCAAATAGGAGCGTCCAGTTCCTATAGAACCTATCACTAAAATACCCCTAGAAGGGGATAGGGCTAAGCGGAGCGAAAAGGGTTTTCCATGAGATGGAAAATGAAAACTATTAGCCCCACACGAGGTTTGTGAATAAGTGATTGTCTGATAATGAGCAAGGAATATCCGTCTTTCTGCTAAACAGGATCTATTGAATTCATAATTCATTAGATCCTTTTTCTGAATGTCAACTAAGTATCGTAAGTAAATTGATCCCGGTTGTTCAATCATTCGATAACCAGAGTCATTCTTTGATAAAGGATCACTATGAGTCAGACTCAATAGAATTTGATCAATCCTTTTTTCTGTCATTAAGGTGGAGAACTGAACCAAGAATTCTCTTTCTTCATCATCAACCAAATCACTGTTCGCGACCCAGGATTCTATTTTATCATGAATCCAATCACCGTTCACGTTTTTTCTTTTTCTTATCAATGAATAGATCTCTTTACTTGTACGACTTAGATGTCTCGTATTTCTCGAAAAAGTGATTCGATTGATGGGATTTGGTATGATACTTATGAGATCGATGAGATTGATATTCAAATATTTCTTCTTAAAACGTATTGATTTGACCCCATAAGCGGGACCACCACCCAATAGCACACCAGAAGCAAAACCCCGTATTTCTTCCAGAAAATCTCCTAATTGTTCCAGAGCAACTAGAAAGAGATTCTTTAACCAGAAAGAATTCAGTTCAGATGTAGGATACCTATCCAGAAGTTTTTGCAACTCAATCATGTATGATGGAATCATCAAAGATTTGATCTTTTCTAACTCTGTCTGTAACTCACTAGAGGCTCGGGAAACAAAGAGAAGATGGATACGAACGAGATATCCAGCAACAAGAAGAAGGAAAAGGATTAAATAGAAGAACTCCCGAGTATTTCTTGATCTCAGATGTGCCCATATCAATGGAACGGGTGACTCATTATTTCGAGGAATCATTTCTTCGGACAGAAGAAGATTCTGTAAACACTTATTCGAAATCTCACTTATCAGAGTCCATTGTGGAAGAATCTTCTGAGGAATTCGCCGTGATATATTTGATATAATATCATGAAAAATGGATACAAATTTTTGACTGCTACTTAGTATTAGTATCGGCAATGGGTCTGAAAAAATATCTAAAAGGATTAAATTTAGATATTTGCACCCTGTCGAAGTAAAGAACCATGGCATATATGTTTGGAACAGATTCCATTTTTTTGAGAGATTTGAAAGAGCACTATCTCGTTGAAAGGTTCCATACATCTGCCCTTTCTCAACGTATTTCTTTAGACAAAGACTCCGTTTTTTCCTCTTTCCGGATGGGAAATATTTCTCAGTGTGAATCAAACCCATGTTTGAATTGAAACTGAGATACTGATGCAAGTTCTTCCCTTCTGAATCAGATAGATTCATATCTGAAAGAGGCTGACAATAAGTTCTTTCAAAATTGACTATTTGTTCCTCTCTTAGAGGTGTTGCAGAAATGTCTGCGATCGAATAAATAGCTCTACGAACGAATGGATCGAATCGAATTCGAAAATGGAAAGATTTGTACAAGTTATACGTTTCATCACCACTTTGTAGAAAATCGTTAGGTATGAATATGTCAGATACCTGTGACTTGATTGGTGAAATAGTCTCTCTCTCCAAAAAAATATGTTTTTTTTTACCGACGCACAAAGAAAATATTTTGTTGCGAATGAACAAGATATTGAGGAATTGTCCATATGTAAGATCATCATTATGAGTACGGGTCTTTTCCACAGAAAAGGGGAATCTTTTGTTACAATAGAACCAGAAGTGATGTGGATCATTCAAGAATCGAAGTCGATTTGCTTTATAAAAAGAAGATATCAATGAACTTCTATGAAATGGTTTCACGGGATTCAGCCAATTGTCTCGATCGTGGGATATCATTGAGAAATAGGAATCCGTGTTATCAAAGGATTTCCCGCGATTATTTCTAGTATGGAATGAGTCAATCATCCACTTTGGTATCTTTTTGAACAAAAATGGTAATATTGTTCCTCCATTGATCAAGAATTTCGGTCTTTGGGAAGTATCATGATCATCCAATAAGAAGGGTTTCAATTTCTTCAAATGAACGATTTGAACACCTATTGATTCTAACAACTGATTGCAGGGTTGATCATTCGGACCTTTCAATTCATAGATGTGGATCTCGGACCTATGAATGGGGGTATTCCCGATACTCACAAAGAAAAGGGGAAGTGACTTGGACAAAAAGGGAAGTGCCTTGGACAAAAAGGGAAGTGCCTTGGACAAAAAGAAACGAAGTAACTTAGACAAAAAGAAACGAGGTGACTTAGACAAATCTTGTTTGTCGATAGCCTCGGACCAATCAATCGAATATTGATTAATACGTATACGTAATCGATCGAACACTACTTGAAAAAGGCTCTTCTGCTCAGAAACGAAATGTTCCAAATGTTCCTGGAAATTCTTGCTCCCATTGGACCATTTGTATCTATATGCATCAGGATCCCGATTCATGAATCTCTCGGTTCGAGAAATAAGAGGATCAAACCATTTCTTCTGACTCTTTTTCAAATTCGATAAATGTTGGTTGATCGTATATTTCATTATAGTTATATGATTCAGAGTATCATTTCCTATTTGATCCCTTTGAATTCCATATTCGAAGTTGCGATCGGATCTAGTCATTAAAAAGAATCGATTCGATACATTTTTTATGTACCCATAGGTACTATATTGGATTTGAATCAGATTTCGGATCAATCTATATTGATTGACTGCCTCCATGATGTTGTTGCTAGCAAATACCGCTGTTTTTAGTTTTGGATCTTCCAAATCATTCCCGCAGGAGATCCGGACCGATTTTTTTCTGATCCTTCGATAAAAAGATTCATTCTCCTCATAAAAAAGAGGAGGTAGAACCAATAAAGATTTCTTTTTCGATTCATCTCTGGAGTTGAATACCTCATTCAAGAATTTTTTTTGATCCAGCCCGTAGGAATCAATAGAAAAGGCAAATCCCCTATGATACACCAGATCCGGCTCGGTTATTGATAGAGTGAATAGATCCGCCATTTCTTGAAATCTCTCTTCTGATTCAAAATCGTGGTGTAACGTGTATCCCCCTTTGTTCCGATCATGGAATAGATGAAATAAATCCAAAAATGGATTTTTGTTCAAGAATGAAATCTTATTGGAACTGTCCATATCTGGTTCATCCTTCGGAACCATATCACATCCCGTATCTGATGAAATAGGATGAATTGAGACGGTATTTTGTAAATACGTAATTATCTTGAATATATCAACCATTTCTTTATTTTCCGATCGCCTGGAAGGGACAAAAGAAACATCTTGTTTTTTCTTCAAAAATTTCTGATCTCTAGTGGACCTCTCAGTAGGATTCGAACCCAGATGAAGTTCTGACCATCTGTCAGAGAAAAAAGAACGAATTGATCTTGTAGGATTTCCAAGAAATTCTTCGATTTCTTTCGGAAAAAGGCATTTCGGGAATCGATCTGATTCTATCTCTGTTCGTTCCGTTTGAAGAAAGGAAGGATTCCAAAGAATCGATCTTTCTTTTAGTTGTTGAATCTCTGTTTGATCGATCAATGTGTAATATTCTGAATCCTCATTTCTAATGGAATCGAAATGATCTCTGGATTGATCAGAAGATCCTTTCGATTGGCTAGAATCCGTTACTTGAACGAAAATAGATCTTGTGGAATCATATTGAATATTTGACAATACATTCCGTACCCTGCTAAAAAACCGATCCTTGTTTACCAACCACACATTATTGTCTAACCAAATCCAATTCTCTCTCGATAGGTTCCTCAAAAAATCCGATTCGTGCTGATTCTTCCCCCAATTAACGAAGAGATCTTGGCGGAATTGCCACATATGAAATTGAGCACAATTTTGCAAAGAAATACCCCACTTGTTTCTCGAGAAGAGATGGGAAACATGCTCAATATCATTTGATTGAATAGTTGCCTCAGCTCCTTGTTGTTTGAAGAAACCCCCCCCTTCAATTGGTCTTTTTTCACGAAAAGCAGACATGAGATAACAAATCAAGTCTTTCCCTAAGATTTCGAATAGCTGTCCCGAATTCAAGTTGATTATGTTTCGCTTCTTCCTCGGAGAAAGACGATCAAACAATTCCCAATCATGGTCCTTGCGGATCGGATCATCCGTATAGGATAAAAAAAGAAACTCCAGATATTTGCTATCTTTCTCTTTGAATGAGATCTCGATTCCAGCTATGGTTTCATTAGCTATCTTACAACTAGAATCCCTCTTTTTTCCGATCCGGTTCCTCCACCACCGCGAACCCCGGTTCGATTCAGGCATGATACGCTTTTTATTTATTGGGAGAACCCAAGTACTCTCTTGCGGATCCATGAAACAACTCTCAGAAATCTTTTTCCCTTTTGGAAGATACAGGAGCGAAACAATCAACCTATTGATATTGGAAGACCAAAAAGATTCTTCCAATGTCTCATTTCTGGGTCCGATGGAATTCATAGGTATAGGAAGAAGCCCCCTCAAATAGAGATTTTTTCTTTCGACCATCTTTCGATTGTTAATACGAGATATAAGGACCACTACTACAAGCAGTACTACACCTTTGATAAGCAGTACTACACCTTTGATCGTGAAATATCGATTGCTTGTTGAACCCTGTGAATCACGTGAAAGTAGGATACTCCAAATTCGGGGGTCAAAGAGTTTTATAAAACGTTCTTGGTGGAAAAAAATGGGAGTGAAAGATCCCACTGAATCGAATTTGATCGATGAATCTAAGAAATAGTGAGAATTCTTGATCTCTCTCAATATCTCTCTCAATTCGAAGATCCAGAATTTGAATTGATGTCCTTTCATTGATTCCTCCTAAAGTCATTGATTAAGATTTTCATTGATTCCTCCTAAAGATTTCATTTCAATTGGAATTTGGTTATTCACGATGTACCCATGTGTTAAGCATCCATGGCTGAATGGTTAAAGCGCCCAACTCATAATTGGCAAATTCGTGGGTTCAATTCCTGCTGGATGCACGCCAATGGGAACGTTCAATAAGTCTATTGGAATTGGCTCTGTATTAATGGAATCTCATCATCCATATATAACGAATTAATTGGTATGGTATATTCATACCATAACATATGAACAGTAAGAACTAGAATTCGTATCGATACTGGAACTCATAGGGAAGAAAATGGATTTATGGATGGAATCAAATATGCAATATTTACAGAAAAAAGTATTCGGTTATTGGGGAACAATCAATATACTTCTAATGTCGAATCAGGATCAACTAGGACAGAAATAAAGCATTGGGTCGAACTCTTCTTTGGTGTCAAGGTAATAGCTATGAATAGTCATCGACTGCCGGGAAAGGGTAGAAGAATGGGACCTATTATGGGACATACAATGCATTACAGACGTATGATC